AATGAAGAGCCTGAGGAAAGGAATATTTTGATAGAATATAACACGTAAAAAAATTACCTTCATTACAAATAATAGAATTAAACTATTTCCATTAACTTCAAAAATTAAGGTACATTATATACTAAATTGTAAAAAGGTAAGCTAACTTAAGCTATTGGGTTCATACCCCAACTATGTAGGTTAAATATTACCCTTTTTAATAAGAAATATTTCAAAATTAATATTTTTAATTATTTTAATAACAGGAACTATAATTACCACATGCTCCAGATCATGAATAGGAATGTGGATAGGTCTTGAAATTATTCTTTTATCGTTCATTCCATTAATAACAAGAAAACTAAATATAAAAGAATCAGAAGCCGCAATAAAATATTTTATTACCCAAGCAATAGCCTCTACAATCTTTATAATAACTATTATCATTGAATTGCCCCAAGATATTCTTATCCAATCAGAAGTAATATAAAGATTCAACTTTTCTCAATAAACTCGGCCATTTTTACTAAAATAGGAGCCGCCCCATTCCACTTCTGATTCCCAGAAGTTATTGAAGGACTAAATTGAACAAGATCATTAATCCTATTAACATGACAAAAAATTGCGCCCATAACTATTATAATGGAAACAAATAAATCATTTACATTTTTATCTCTAATTATAATAACATCAATTATAATTAGAGGAATTATAGGTATTAATCAAACAAGAATAAAAAAAATTCTAGCTTACTCTTCTATTAACCATACAGGATGAATACTAGGAACAATAATATCTAATAAAACAACATGATTAATTTATTTAATTATCTATTCTGCAATAACAGCTAATCTTATTCTTATTTTTAAAAAAATTAACGTTATTAATATTGCCCAAATAACAAAACAAATAAATAAAAATAAAATAATGAAAATAACAATATGTATTAATTTTCTTTCAATAGGAGGGATTCCCCCATTTATTGGATTCTTCCCTAAATGAGTTGTAATTAATAGAATAATCAATACAGAAATACTAATATTAACTTTTATAATAATTACAGCAACATTAATAACTATTTTCTTCTACCTTCGAATCATAATTAATTCATTATTGTCAAGAAAAACAGAAGAAACTTACAAACAAGAAAAAACCATAAGTATATATTCAATTATTAAAATAAACTGTTTAACATTAATAAGATTAATAATTACTCCACTACTTACAATCATAATTTAACTTAAATTGAAGGATTTAAGTTAAAATAAACTAAAAGCCTTCAAAGCTTTAAATAAAGGTACTCTTTAAGCCTTATGGATTAACCAACCTTTAAATTTGCAATTTAATATCATTCTTGAATATAAGACCTGATAAAAGAACATTATTGTTCATAATTAAATTTACAATTTAACGCCTAAAAATCAGCCATTCTATCGAACAAATGATTATTTTCAACAAACCATAAAGATATTGGAACTTTATATTTCATTTTAGGTTTATGATCAGGAATAATTGGAACCTCATTAAGAATACTAATTCGAACAGAACTTGGGAACCCTGGATCACTAATTGGAAACGACCAAACATTTAATGTTATTGTAACAGCTCACGCCTTCATTATAATTTTCTTTATAGTTATACCAATTATAATTGGAGGATTTGGAAACTGACTAGTACCCTTAATAATTGGAGCCCCGGATATAGCATTCCCACGTATAAATAATATAAGATTCTGATTATTACCACCATCTCTATCATTATTACTAATAAGAAGAATAGTTGAAAGAGGTGCAGGAACAGGTTGAACAGTATACCCACCTCTATCCTCTAACATTGCTCACGGAGGAGCATCTGTTGATTTAGCAATCTTTAGACTACACCTAGCAGGAATTTCTTCAATTCTTGGAGCAATTAATTTTATTACTACTGCTATCAATATACGAGCCCCAGGAATAACCCCTGAAAGTTCACCTCTATTTACATGATCTGTAAGAATCACAGCCCTTCTACTTTTATTATCTCTACCTGTTCTTGCAGGAGCAATTACAATATTATTAACAGACCGTAACTTAAATACAACATTTTTTGATCCAGCAGGAGGAGGAGATCCAATTTTATACCAACACTTATTTTGATTTTTTGGTCATCCAGAAGTCTACATTTTAATTCTCCCTGGATTCGGAATTATTTCTCATATTATTATACAAGAAAGAGGAAAAAAAGAAACATTCGGAACCTTAGGGATAATCTATGCTATAATTGCTATTGGAATTCTAGGATTCGTTGTTTGAGCACACCACATATTTACTATTGGAATAGATGTTGACACACGAGCATACTTCACTTCAGCTACAATAATTATTGCTGTACCAACTGGAATTAAAATTTTTAGATGGCTAGCTACCCTTCACGGAACACAAATAACTCTTAATCCTTCAACTCTTTGAGCTCTTGGATTTGTATTTTTATTTACTGTTGGAGGATTAACAGGAGTTGTACTAGCAAATTCATCTATTGATATTGTTCTTCATGATACCTATTACGTAGTAGCCCACTTTCATTACGTTTTATCTATAGGAGCAGTATTTGCAATTATAGCAGGATTCATTATATGATTCCCCTTATTTACAGGATTAACATTAAATGAAAACCTATTAAAAATCCAATTTTTTACAGCATTCATTGGTGTTAACATAACTTTCTTTCCTCAACATTTCTTAGGATTAAGAGGTATACCTCGTCGATACTCAGACTACCCTGACGCCTTTAACTCATGAAATATTATTTCATCAATCGGATCAATAATTTCTACAGCAAGAATTCTAATACTAATAATCTGTATTTGAGAAGCCTTCACATCAAAGCGAATAGTAATTTCAAGAATAAATATAAATTCATCAATCGAATGACTTCAAATTACGCCTCCAAGAGAGCACACTTACAGAGAAATTCCCTATTTAAATAAATTCTAATGTGGCAGATTAGTGCAATGAACTTAAGATTCATATATAAAAAATACTTTTCTTTAGAAATAGCCACGTGAAATTCTATTCTTACGCAAGATGGGTCCTCGCCACTAATAGAACAGTTAACCTTTTTCCATGATCATACATTGCTAATCTTAACAATAATTACAGTTCTGGTAGGTTACATCATGATAAGATTACTCTCTAATAAACTAACTCATCGGTTCCTCCTTGAAGGACAAATTATTGAAATTATCTGGACTATCCAACCAGCCATTACCTTAATTTTTATTGCCCTTCCATCTTTACGACTAATTTATCTAATAGATGAAATTTTAAATCCAAGATTAACTATTAAAACAATTGGGCACCAATGATATTGATCATATGAATATTCAGATTTCAAAAATATTGAATTTGATTCATATATAACAGCTCAAGAATTAATAAAAAATGAAAATTTTCGTCTATTAGATGTGGATAATCACACACCTGTACCATTTAAATCACAAATCCGAATAATAGTAACAGCTGCAGATGTTATCCACTCATGAACAATCCCTTCCTTAGGAGTAAAAATTGATGCTACACCAGGCCGACTTAATCAAACAAGATTTTTCTCTAACCGAGCTAGAATTTTATTTGGCCAATGTTCAGAAATCTGTGGGGCTAACCATAGATTTATACCTATTGTAATTGAGAGAATCTCATCGAATAAATTCATTAAATGAATTAATTCCATAATGTACTATATGACTGAAAGCAAGTAATGGTCTCTTAAACCAAAAAATAGTAACCTAGCAACTACTTCTAATGAAAAACTTAGTTAAATAAATAACATTAACTTGTCAAGTTAAAATTATAATAAAAAATAGTTTTTAATACCTCAAATAGCACCGATAAATTGAACCTTACTCTTTTTCATATTTACTTTAATTATCATTATTATCAACACAATAAATTTCTTTACAACAGAATTAACAATCAACCAAGAATTTTTAAAGAAAAGGAACAAAAAAATAAATTGAAAATGATAACTAACTTATTTTCATCTTTCGACCCAAGAACGTATATACTATCAATAAATTGAACAAGAACATTGATTATTATAATCTTATTTCCATCAATAATATGATTTATCCCATCCCGAATAACAATAATATGAAATATTATAAACAAAAAACTCCATCAAGAATTCAAAATATTTATTAGAACAAATACAAAAGGAAGAACAATAATATTTATTTCATTATTCTCAATAATCATAATTAATAATTTCATAGGACTATTTCCCTATATTTTTACATCAACAAGTCATATAAGATTCAATTTAACCTTAGCACTACCTTTATGAATCAGATTCATAATTTTTGGATGATTAAAAAATACCATTCATATATTTACACATCTTGTCCCAAAAGGAACACCTCCTGTTTTAATACCTTTCATAGTTTGTATCGAAACAATTAGAAATATTATTCGACCAGGAACCCTGGCCATTCGGCTAACAGCCAATATAATTGCAGGGCATCTCCTATTAACTCTTCTTGGAAATACAGGAACAAGAATTAGTAGTTACCAATTAACAATCCTAATTATTGTTCAAATAGCCCTTATTACTTTAGAAAGAGCCGTAGCAATTATTCAATCTTACGTTTTTGCGGTTCTTACAACCCTTTACTCAAGAGAAAGTAACTAATTATGATAACACAAATACATCCATTTCATCTCGTTCAAGTAAGCCCATGACCCATTCTTGGAGCTTTAGGAACAATAAGAATAATAATAGGAATAATCAAATGATTTCATATAATAAATTCTAATCTTCTTATAATAAGAACATTAATTATAATAATAATTACATTTCAATGATGACGAGACATTACACGGGAAAGAACATTCCAAGGAAACCACACAATATTAGTTTCTAATGGTTTACGATGAGGTATAATTCTATTCATTACATCAGAAGTACTCTTTTTTGTGTCATTCTTCTGAGGGTTTTTCCATAGAAGATTAACTCCTTCAATTGAAATTGGAATATATTGACCACCTAAAAGAATTATTCCCTTTAACCCAATTCAAATTCCTCTTCTTAATACAATTATCCTTCTATCTTCAGGATTAACAGTAACATGAGCACATCATAGATTAATCGAAAATAATTATAAACAAGCTCTTCAAGGATTAACCCTAACAATCATACTAGGAATTCTATTCACAGCAATTCAAAGATTTGAATATATAGAATCATCATTCACAATTAGAGATTCAGTCTATGGATCAACATTTTTTATAGCAACAGGATTCCATGGAATTCATGTTCTTATTGGTACAACATTCCTAAGAGTATGCTTAATACGATTAATAATAAATCATTTCTCAAAAATTCATCATTTTGGGTTTGAAGCAGCTGCATGATACTGACACTTTGTAGATGTAGTATGATTATTTCTATATGTATCAATTTATTGATGAGGTAGGTAACTTGTATAGTATAAAAATTATTTTTGACTTCCAATCAAAAGATCTAATAAAATTTAGTACAAGTATCATCTTAATAATTTCAAGAATTATATTATTAACAATTAGAACATTAATAATATCAATCGCATCAATTTTATCCAAAAAAAGAATAACAGATCGAGAAAAAAATTCACCATTTGAATGTGGGTTTGATCCTAAAACATCAGCACGAATCCCATTTTCAATTCAATTTTTCTTAATTGCTATTATTTTCCTCGTTTTTGATGTTGAAATCACCTTACTAATTCCAATTGTTTCAATTATAGGAAAAATAAATATTAATTACCTAATCAGGTTCACAACCTCATTCATTTTAATCCTTTTAATAGGCCTTATTAATGAATGATATCAAGGAGCATTAAACTGAAGAAGATAGGATAATAGTTAAAACTAACATTTAATTTGCACTTAAAAAATATTGGTATATCAATTTATCTTAAACAAGAAGCAAATAATTGCAGTTAGTTTCGACCTAAAAATTAGATTTTTAAATCCTTGTTTTAATATTAATTGAAACCAAATAGAGGTATATCACTGTTAATGATAAAAGTAAGAATAATTCTTCAATTAAAGAGATTAATTAATAAAGGAAAGCTTCTAACTTATCCGAATAGCAGTGAAAATCTGTTAAAATCTCTATTAATATAGTTTTAAAATAAAACCCTATCTTTTCAAGATAAAAATGAATTAAATTCTATTAATGCTTTCAAGTAAAAAATTACCTCCCTTACATCTTCAGTGTAATGCTCAAATAAGCTATAAAAGATAAATATAAAATATTAGAAAAAAAACTATTAAAAAAGATAATATTAATAAATAAATCTTTAAATTATTAAAATAAAGAAACTGTATTAATAAAGAAGAACGCTTTATTAAAATAAATAACTTATACCCCCCAAAATTCTCTCTTCAACCTAAGTCAATAAACTTATAAAAAGAAAAACCTAATTTTAAAGGATAGAATATTAAGCCAACAGTAGAAAAATAAGGTATATTTCATATAGAACCAAGAAAACTAAAACTAACCAATATATTTAAATATAAACAAAGATGAACAAAATCCATCTTTCTAAAATAATAACCAAGAAAAGAGCCCAAAATAATAATTAATAAAACTATCAACTTAAAAAGAACAGGCAAACAAATAAAATAAGGAGTAGGAAAAATTAATCAAGATAATAAAGATCCAGAAACAAGAACAAAAAAAATTAAACCTCCCATTCCATTAACTATATAAGTTCTAGAATCAGAAATACAACCAGCCGAAATATAATTATAATCCCCCATTAAAGAATAATATAACAAACGAAAAGTATAACTAATAGTTAAACCAGTAGAAACAAGAAAAACTAAATAAATATAAAAATTTAAAAATTCCATTGAAAGAACCTCAATAATTAAATCCTTTGAATAAAAACCAGAAAAGAAAGGAATTCCACAAAGAGATAAATTACAAATATTAAAAAAAGAACAAGATAAAGGTATAAAATTTACTAAACCACCTATATATCGGATATCTTGACAATCAAGAAATCCATGAATAAAATTTCCAGAACATATAAAAAGTAAAGCCTTAAATAAAGCATGAACCAAAAGATGAAAAAAAGATAAATAATATTCACCCATTGACAAAATTGAAATCATTAGACCAAGTTGAGAAAGAGTTGATATAGCAACAATTTTCTTTAAATCATATTCATAATTAGCCCCAAGACCAGCTATAAATATAGTCAAAGATGAAAAAAATAATAAAAAATAAAGAGCCTGATCAACAAAACAATTAAAAAATCGAATTAATAAATAAACACCTGCTGTCACTAAAGTTGAAGAATGAACTAAAGAAGAAACAGGTGTTGGTGCAGCCATAGCCGCAGGTAATCAAGAAGAAAAAGGAATCTGAGCTCTTTTTGTTATACAAGCGATAATCACCAAAAAAGAAATCAATGAATAATCATTATCAACCTTTAAAATATCAAGTCAAAACACATAATTTCAACCACCATAATTAAATAACCAACCAATAGAGATAAGTAAAGCAACATCCCCAATACGATTAGTTAAAAAAGTTAATATACCAGCATTAAAAGACTTAAAATTTTGATAATAAATAACTAAACAATAAGAAACAAGACCTAAACCATCCCAACCTAATAAAATACTAACTAAATTAGGACTCAAAATTATTAATATTATAGAAGCAACAAACATAATAACCAATAAAATAAATCGATCAATAGTTAAATCTCCTCTTATATAATCATAACTATAATAAACAACTATTGAAGAAATAAAAAAAACAAAACTACAAAACAATAAAGATATCCAATCAAGTAAAAAAGTTATTACAATAGAACTTGATTGAACATTAAAAAATACAAATTCAAAAATAACTGAATAATCAAAAGAAATAAATACTAAAAATATTAAAATAAAAGAAAAGAAAAGAAAGATAAAATACCTCTATAAAAAAAACAAAAAGAAATAAATCATTAAAATAAAATTTTTATTGAATAACTTAATGATTTATGAGTAATGGTGAGTTCTAGCCTCACCATTACTTACAATAATAATCTGCAAGTAATAGTGATTATTGTTTATAAATGAAAAATTGTGTAATTTTTAATTAAGCTTTTAAAATAACAAAAAAAACCTACTTCGAGAAATATGACAGAGACGTTCTGACCAATAGAGATAAATTTAACTATCAAATTTAACCAATACTTTATATAATATTAATTAGAAAATATGTTTTTAATTAATTATGTTAAACCCAAGGCAAAATGCATCAACAACACCACAAATTGTTATTTTTTTTAAAACTACTTAATTAATTATAATACAAGAAAAAATCAGCTACTAAAAAACACAAGTTTAAAGGTAATCAATGTAAAAAAAGAAGTAAATACTCACGAGTAAAAACAAAATAAAATCTATAAATACCAATATAAAATCTTCCATGCTGAGAGTAAGCATACAAAAATAAAGAATAAGCAGCCGCAAAAAAAGAAATAAGAGATAAAATAATTATATTTAAATCTCTTCAACCTAAAAGACTTATAATTAAAATAATCTCTCCCAATAAATTTAAAGAAGGAGGAGCAGCTATATTACAAGCTGAAAACAAAAATCAAGCTAATGAAAGTGAAGGAATTAAATTAATTAAACCCTTATTTAAAAATAAACTTCGTCTATTTAAACGTTCATAATTAATATTAGCTAAACAAAATAAACCTGATGAACAAAATCCATGGGCAATTATTAAACAAAATGAACCTATAAAACCTAAGCGAGAAAAAGATAAAAGACCTGCTAATACTAAAGCTATATGACTAACTGAAGAATATGCAATTAACGCCTTAATATCCGTTTGTCGAAGACAGACTAACCCAACGATAAAACCACCAACTAAGCTAATCATAATAAAAACAACAGATCAAAAATAACAAATAAAAGGAAATAAAATTAATAAACGTATTATTCCATAACCTCCAAGCTTTAGTATAACCCCTGCCAAAATTATTGAACCTGAAACTGGGGCTTCAACATGAGCCTTTGGAAGTCATAAATGAAGTAAATATATAGGAGCCTTAATTAAAAATACAAAATTCATACAAAAAAATAAAAAAAAAGAATTATAATTAAAACACAAACAAGAAAAATCTATTGTCCCCTCCTGCTTATAAATAAAAAATAATGAGATTATTATAGGTAAAGAAGCAAATAATGTATAAAATATCAAATAATAACCCGCTTGAATACGTTCAGGCTGGTACCCTCAGCCCACAATTAAAAATAATACAGGAATTAAACTAACCTCAAAAAATAAATAAAAAAAAAAAATATTTATTGAAGAAAATAACAAAAATAAAGAAATTATTAAAAAAAGAACACAAAAAGAAAAAAAAGAAGTAAAATTTTTAAAGTAATTAATTCGTTCTCTAGATATTAATATTAACAAGCAAATCCAAAATCTCAACAAAATTATTGTATAACTTAACAAATCACAAGATAAAAAATAACTAATATTCAAAAAATAAAAATCAAAAGAAAAAGTCAAAAGGAAAAAATAAAAACAAAAGGAAAAAAACAAAAAAATAAGTCAAAAATATCTAAAAATAAATAAAGGGATCAATGAAAGTATAAAACCCATAATGGCTATCATAAGACAGAAAAAATTTTAAAATTATCTCTTCCATGAGTACGAACTAAACTAACTAAAATAGATAAACCAAGTGATCCTTCACAAACAGTTATTGAAAGAAAAATTATTCTTAAATAAGTATCTATTTTAAAATCACAAATATAAAAAATAATGAAAGAAAATAATGACAAAACAATAAATTCTAATCTTAAAAGTATTAATAACAAATAAGCTCGTCTTAAACAAAAGGAAAGAAGGCCAAATAAAAATATTAGAAAAAAAATAAAAAGAAATATAAAATATATAGTTTTAATAGTTTATAAAAAAATATTGGTCTTGTAAACCAAAGAAAAACAATATTTTAAAACTCAGAGAAAAAGATAATCTTTGTCAATAATCTCCAAAATTATTATTTTAAATAAACTATACTCTGAATAACAATATTAATTTTATCAACTATCTTAATAATACTTAGAACAACACTTATTATAGTAACTCACCCCCTTTCAATAAGATTAATTTTAATCTTAACTGCATTAATTATTGCCTTAACTTCAGGATTAAAAAATTCAAGATTCTGATACTCTTATATCATATTTCTAATTATAGTTGGAGGAATCTTAGTAATTTTTATTTACATAACAAGAATTGCCTCAAATGAGAAATTCAAATTTTCAAATAAAATTACCCTTACTAATATAATTCTAGCATCCTTAATAATATTAATTATATTTATCCCAATAAACAAAATAATAAAATTTTTCAATAAAGAATCTAGAACCTTTTTTAAAGATGAAGAAATATATAAATCAATAACAAAATTCATTGACTTTCCTTCATCCCCTATTATATACTTAATTGTAATTTACCTACTTATCGCTATAATTGCTGTAGTCAAAATTTCAAATATTAAAATAGGAGCTTTACGAAAAAAAAAGTAATGAAAAAACAGATAAAAAACTTATCACCATTAACAAAAATAGTAAGAAACTCAATTATTGATCTACCAACACCTGCTAATATCTCGGCATGATGAAACTTTGGATCACTATTAGGTTTATGTTTAATAATTCAAATCATTACAGGTTTATTTCTTGCTATACACTACTCACCAAGTGTAGAAATAGCTTTTAATAGAGTAGCTCATATTAGTCGTGATGTAAACTTTGGGTGATTACTACGAACTATTCATGCCAATGGAGCATCTATATTTTTCATTTGTATTTATCTTCATGTAGGACGAGGAATATACTATGGATCTCATAGATTAACATTAACATGAAGAATTGGTGTAGTAATTTTATTTTCAGTTATAGGAACTGCATTTATGGGGTACGTTCTACCTTGAGGACAAATATCATTTTGAGGAGCTACTGTAATCACAAACCTTCTATCAGCAATTCCCTACCTAGGACAAACAATTGTTCAATGAATTTGGGGAGGATTTGCAGTTGATAACGCAACACTTAATCGATTTTTTGCCATTCATTTCATATTACCATTTGTAGTCTCAGCCCTAGTTATAATCCACCTTCTATTCCTTCACCAAACAGGTTCTAATAACCCTTTAGGAACAAATAGAAATTTAGAAAAAATCCCATTTCATCCCTATTTTTCATTAAAAGATAGAGTAGGATTTATTATCACAGTATTTTTATTAACTATTTTAGCCCTAAAGGAACCTTATATACTTGGAGACCCAGATAATTTTGTCCCTGCCAACCCATTAGTAACTCCTATTCATATTCAACCAGAATGATATTTCTTATTTGCATACGCAATCTTACGATCAATTCCTAATAAATTAGGAGGGGTAATTGCACTAGTTATATCAATTGCAATCTTGTTTATTTTACCAATTACAGAAAAAAAAAAAATACAAAGAAATAGATTCTATCCTGCTAACAAAATCTTATTTTGAAGAATAGTTATTATTATTATCCTATTAACATGAATTGGAGCCCGACCCGTTGAAGATCCTTACGTAATTACAGGACAAATTTTAACAATAACTTTCTTTATATACTTTATTATTAATCCACTAATTTTTAAAATTTGAGATAAAAATCTATATCAATAATCAATGAGCTTATAAGCGTATGTTTTGAAAACATAAAAAAGGAATGAAGTTCCTATTGATTTATACTAAATTTTATTAACTAACAAAAAAGGGATAAAAATAACATTTTTATTCCAAAATAAAATAATAAAAAAAATAAAGATGAAGGTAAAAAAACCTTTCAAGCCAAGTACATTAATTTATCATAACGATAACGAGGTAAAGAACCCCGAGTTCAAAGCCAAAAAAAAGAAAAAAGCAATAATTTTAAAACAAAAAATAATGAACCATAATCCCCACCAAAAAAAATTAAACAACTAAACATTCTTATAAATAAAATATTTGAATATTCAGAAAGAAAAATTAAAGCAAAACCTCCTCTTCTATACTCAACATTAAACCCAGAAACAAGTTCAGATTCTCCCTCAGCAAAATCAAAAGGAGTTCGATTAGTTTCTGCTAATCCTGTAACCAACCACATTAAACATAAAGGTAAACAAATAAAAAAAAATCAAATATTAGACTGAAAAGAAAAAAAATCTATTAAACTCAGACTAAAAATAAGAAATAAAAAAGATAATAAAATTAAAGATAATCTTACTTCATAAGAAATAGTTTGAGCAACAGAACGAAGACTACCAAATAAAGAATAATTAGAATTTGAAGATCAACCTGCCAATATAATTGTATAAACCCCTAATCTTGAGCAACAAAGAAAAAATAAAATACCATAATTCATAGAAAAAAAATAAGTTAAGAAAGGTATACAAAACCATAATATTAAAGAAAAATATAAATTAAAAATAGGAGAGAAATAATAAAATAAATAATTTCTCATTAGAGGATAGACCTGTTCTTTAGTAAATAATTTTACTGCATCCCCAAAAGGTTGTAAAATACCTGTAAATCCAACCTTATTAGGGCCTTTACGTAACTGAATATAGCCTAGAACTTTTCGTTCAAAAAGAGTCAAAAAAGCGACACCAATTAATACTCCAACTACTAAAAATAAAATACTAAAAAAAATTAATAAAAAATCAAGAAGCCACAAATGTTATTTGTTAAAATATACATATAATGATCCTAAATCAATTGCACTAATCTGCCAAAATAACAATACAATTCAAAAATAAATTTTTTAAATAACAAATTGGTCCTTTCGTACTAAATATATTTATGTTATTAAAGATAGAAACTAACCTGGCTCACGCCGGTCTAAACTCAGATCATGTAAAATTTTAAAAGTCGAACAGACTTAATACTTCAGCTTCTGCACCAAAAATAAATTTTAATCCAACATCGAGGTCGCAAACTTTCCTTTCGATTTGAGCTCTCAAGAAAAATTACGCTGTTATCCCTAAGGTAATTTTTCTTAAAATCGAATAATCGGATCAAATAATCATAAATAAATGTCAACATAAAGAAAAAGTTTATTAAGTTTTTCAATCACCCCAACCAAAATTCTAGCCTAATAAATAAAAACAAAATCCTTTAAATAATTAAAAAGCAGAAATTAAACTCTATAGGGTCTTCTCGTCTTTTAACAGAATTTAAGCCTTTTAACTTAAAAGTAAAATTCAACCTATAAAAATAGACAGCATTTCTCTCGTCAAACCATTCATACAAGACTCTAATTAAGAGACTAATAATTATGCTACCTTCGCACAGTCAAAATACCGCGGCTATTTAAATAATCAGTGAGCAGGTTAAACCTTAAATAAAAACAAAAAGACATGTTTTTAATAAACAGGCGGAAAAATATATTTGCCTAATTCCTTATTTTAATCTTAAAACCAATAAAAATAATATAAAAAAGAATTACTAATCTTATCATTATTACAAAATATTAAAAATTTATATTTTAATTAAAGTAAAAAATCTAAAGCATAATAAATATTTATAAAAAAAGAAAAACTATTACATACTTAAATAATGAAAAATTTTAATCCTATAAAACTTAAAAACAAATAAAGCTTTTAATAAAATTCAAAAGCTCATCCCCTTGAATCTTGCTAAGAAAAAAAACAATTATACAAAATAATAAAGTTCTTTTACTTAAAAAATTAAAATTATATCCTTTAAAACCAGATAAATTTCAAACGAATAACATTTCACTTCAAAAAATCTATTATAAAAAATTATTATACAGTTAAATAAATAGAATATTAAATCCTGAAAATTCGGGAAAAATTTATAAAAAAACAAAATTAATAAGCCCTGATACAAAAGGTACATAAAAAACTTCTTCCTTAAACTATAAAATATTCCATTTATGTAAAAATTAACTATAATAAAAAAAATATTTCAAAAAAATTAATAAATATATTAATCATTTAAACAATAAAAATTAATAAATAAAAAAGTTCAACTTCAATTCAAATTGAATTTCACAATTAACTTTTTGGTGTAAGCAAAAAGCTATAATACAAGCTCTAAATTGCAATCTAGGAACACTTTCCAGTACACCTACTATGTTACGACTTATCTCAATTCAAATGAGAGCGACGGGCAATATGTGCATATCTTAATTTTATATCAAAATAAATATTCATATAAATTTACATTTAAATCCATCTTATATTAGCCAATCAAAACCAATAAACGCAAATAACTCTAATGTAACTCATTATAACTTTAAAATAAACTGCACCTTGATCTGACCTTATTACTAAAAAAAAATTTAGAAAATTAAAATTCTAATAAAATTTTCAAAACGACGATATACAAATTAAAAATTAAAGTAAATCTAATCGTGGACTATCGATTAAAAAACAAGTTCCTCTAAATAAATAAGATACCGCCAAAATATTTAATTTTAAAGATTATAACTCTTACTAATTAAGAAATAAATTTACAATAAAAATAATAGGGTATCTAATCCTAGTTTTAATAAAAAAATTAAAATATTAGAAAAATAAAAAATATAAAAAAATTTAAAATTTCACCTTAAAAACTTTTTATACAATTAAAATTAATCTTAAATTTTTCTCAAAAAAGCTAATTCTATTACTCGTGTAACCGCAACTGCTGGCACAAGTTTAGTTAATAGTTTTACTATAACCCAATCAAGGTTCCCCTAATATAAAATTCTAAAAACTGCTTATATTAATTTAAAAAAATACATGTCAAATTAAGATGAAATTAGCTTTTAAGCTAAAATTAAACTTTTCGTATAATATTACATAAAATAAACATAATTAATCAAAAATTCCTCCCTATATAAAAGTTTTTGCCCTAAACTTTTATATAATATTACATAAAATAAACATAATTAATCAAAAATTCCTCCCTATATAAAAGTTTTTGCCCTAAACTTTTATATAATATTACATAAAATAAACATAATTAATTAAAAACATATTTTCTAATTAATATTATATAAAGTATTGAACAACGGGAATAGCTCAGTGGCTCTCACAAAGTCGCATTGATCAATAGGGCCCGGGTTCGAATCCGGTTATAGGCGAGAATATTTCTCGCATATTAAACAACTCTCCCGTTGTTCGCCGCAATCAGCTAGCCACTGATTTGGTGTATAAATGGCTAAAAATACTCAAAGTCCGTGGTACGGGGTTAAGGGTGTAAAAAACCCTTAATTCGGCTCGGTGAGGGCTTTGAGAGCGGAAAACGGCGTCAGCTGTTAACAAACCGCTAACATATATATATTTATTTTAAAAGCTTTTAAGTATGTGAAACGCATATTAATTTGAAAATAAAAATCAGTTATAGTAGGAACTATAAATAGAAACACATTTTAATTAAATAATTTAATTTATTAAAATTAAAAAAATAAAAAAACTTAAAATACATTTTCAAAAAACAAATAAGAAAAAATAAATAAAATCTCAACGAACAAAAAACATATACATTCTCAAATATTCATACATGAAAGTATTTGATGAATACTATAAATATATAAAAATAAAATAAATAAATTCTCAAGAAACAAAAACATGTACATTTACAAATAATCATAAATTAAAGGCTTAGGTAAATACAAATTTATATTTTACTATTAATATTTAATTTTTATATAAATATTTAAATATAAAAAATTAAATAAATAAATTCTCAAGGAACAAAAACATGTACATTCTTGAATATTCATAAATAAAAGTCTCTGGTAAATACTACAAATATATATAAAAAATATATCACTCGGAATCACTACTAATGTTATTTAATGAATTAAGGAAAAAGTCTTCATCACTGTCCTCTTCCATTTCTAAATGATTATCAGTCTCATCAACATCGTCTTCTTCGTACATTTTGCCCATGTTTACTATCAGACAATTAACATTTTAAACATCTCTATGCGCAAACGATTTAATTTTTAATTTTATTTAACAAACCTA